AACTTCGATCATAGGGATCAATTTCTAGTCGCGTAGCTTCATAATAATTCTGTAAAGCTTCCGCATAATTCCCTTCGGATTGAGCTGACATCCGTTACGGTCGTTCATTTTATTCAAAAAATATCCGCTCCAGAACCGTACGTGAGATTTTCATCTCATACGGCTCCTCCCTTCTTTCTGTGCATAGTACTAAGGGGAATAAGCTATGGCATCTAAATTTCCCTATTCTCATTATGAACTGACAGGAGCTGGTATTTTTATAAGAAATCTCTAGCTAGCCTTCCCGCAAGAGGTTTTTTTTTTAAGACCAATCGTATTAGTGCTAGATAGAAATGGTAACTCCAACGATTTCTTTGTCCTCAACGCCTACTATTTCCAAGAATTAGTCACTTCAACGATCTTTGATGGTTATACGGGTATCCAAAGTACGAACGAGATGGATGTTTGTTGTCCCAACCATTCTTGTTAGTCCCGATACTGATAAGGAAAAGGGTAATTTCTACCAAAGTTTTCGTGTTGTTGATTCCTAGTGTAGTGCTTCTTCCCCTATGCCGCCTATTGGTACTAGTGGAGTAGGATTGACTCGCAATACAGAACCCAACCCATAGGTGTAACCTTTCGTTTAATACTAAAATCGACAATTAAAGTATCTGAGGCTGGATCAATCGAGGATACACGACAGAAGGAATTGTTCTATCTCCAAACTTTACCTTCACTAAGCGTAGCTTTATTTCAATAATTTAGTTCTTTATATTCTGAACCGCGTCCTTTTCTCGTAAGACTTAATTGAGGGCTAAAAAAAAAAGAAGAAAAAAAGAATCAAATCACACCATCTCTGTAATAGGTAAATGCCCTTTTTTCTCCTGAAGTTGTCGGAATTATTTGTAATAAAATATTAGCTATAATTGAAGAGGTCTTATCAATAAAATTTCCATTTATCCGAGATCTAGGCATAATTAGCAATCCATTCGATAATTATTCTCATTTCCCCCTCAGGGAAAATGATCCCACAAACAAAGTAATTGTAGAGTACAAAATAACATAAAAACAGAAAAATTCGAAAAAGATGTCTCTGCTCAAATTGTACCCTTTTCGGACAAAGAGAGATAGGAGACTTTTGAATCAGATTGCATTTTATATAATATAAATTTCGTAGTATACAAATGCACGGAACTGTTACTATTTCATCTAAGTTGAATAACCAAGGACTTTATTTTATTATGGATTCTTATAACTCGAGTCTGATAACTCGAGAAATTTGGATTTGGTTATGCTCAAAAGAGGAAAAGGGATGGAATAATCATTATACAATTGAATGAAATGAAATAGAAAAATTAATGCTATGCTTCATGAATTTCTAATAGATCTATGGGGTAGGTGGATGATAAGAGAGGTTGTTGATAAATATGAAATTGGAAAGGAATTTTTTATTCCTATGGAAATGGAACTGTTGATCCGTCCTGTGTGTACTGCAATAAAATAATATGAATAACTCGCTATTCACTCGGTTTCTGGTCAATAATAGGATTATGTAGGAGAGATGGCCGAGTGGTTGAAGGCGTAGCATTGGAACTGCTATGTAGGCTTTTTGTTTACCGAGGGTTCGAATCCCTCTCTTTCCGTTTATGTTAATTCACCAGCGTTACCGACTACAATATATCAAATAAAAAGAAATATCATTATTCCAACAGCTTTGTTTGATAGAGAATTTGAATTCCTAATTACATTACTGTACTGTGGTACGGGTACGTAAAATACAAATATCGCGGAAAGAGCAAAAAAAACCCTACTGCGTATCGATTTGTGATACGTGAATAAGAAAATACGTATTCAAGGCTCTTAGATCTATTTCCTTCGTCGAAAAAGGGACATAATTGTCTGAGCCCCTTTCCTTGTTCTGTTCGTTAGGTTCAAGTCTGACGAGAATAATATTCTACGACTAACAGTTCATTTATTTTTAAACCGATCCATTTACTATCTATTATTTGATTTACTAATCCTTTATATTGGAATGAGTCAATAGTCAAATGGTTCGGCACTTCCTCGTGAGGGGAGGAGGCAATAGAATTTTTAATCAGAGCTTTTGATCTTTGTTTATCCTTCGTAGTAATAATATCTCGGGGTTTGCAACGATAACTTGGTATATCTACTATACGACCATTAACTAAAATATGTCTATGGTTAACTAATTGCCTGGCTCCGGGAATGGTCGAAGCCATACCCAATCGAAAAAGGATATTATCCAAACGCATCTCAAGTAGTTGTAGTAAAACCTGACCTGTTGACCCTTTGGCTTTTCCGGCGATATGCACATATCTAAGTAATTGTCGCTCTGTCAGACCATAATGAAAACGCAATTTCTGTTTTTCTTCTAGACGAATACGATATTGCGATTTTTTCCCGGAACGTAATGGGTTTTTAAGATCACTTCCGGATCTAGGTCTTTTACTAGTTAATCCCAGTAAAGCCCCCAGACGGCGTATTTTTTTGAAACGAGGTCCTCGGTAACGAGACATAAAGTAAAGACTCCCCTTTTTTTATTAAAATTGCATTTTACATAAGAAATCGAAATTAAGACTGAACTAAAAGATAAACAAAGCAAAATCTACCGAAATATTACAAAATAGAATGAAATGCATTGTGTCAATATCCATATTTTTTTTGTATATATAGAAAATTAAGGCTCTGTTTTATGATTTGTTCTATATAGATCTAATTTGGATCTAATCCACTTTTTATTCATAGTTACCACGACATAATAGATTAATGACTCAACGTTTGGAGAAAGGGGAGGGGAGATTATCAATCATGGAAAAAATCGATAGAGAAAAAGCCGGCTATCGGAATCGAACCGATGACCATCGCATTACAAATGCGATGCTCTAACCTCTGAGCTAAGCGGGCTCACATAACAGAAATAATGCATAGGAATTCAAGAAACTACCTTAGCTATTAGTTGTAAATTTCCTATGAACTTTCTATTTTGAATATGAACTATATAACATATTATATAACTAGAATATGACTAAAAATATGACTAAATAGAATTCTATTCTAATAATGTAATGGAAATAAAATATCTGACCAATTCTAATTTGCATTCCATTATTATACATAATATTATACATAATTAGTATCGATAATATACATTCCATTTATTTTCATATTTAGAATTTACATCATTTCTAAATATTATTATATATTTTTTACATTATATAATAATATTTAGAAATGTAATAAATAAAAAAAATCTTTTATATGCTAATAAGATTTTTGACAATATCAAATTTGATATTCTAATTCGAAAAATGGAATTGTTTGTGAGAATAATTATAAAAAATTATGTTAATTCTATTAGCATTATAGCGGATCGGTCCTAAGAAAAATATAAGATTAAGATAAGGATAAACATACAACAATAAAAATTCTAATGAGACATTCCTCTGATTTCGTTCGAAAAAGGAGGAGATAAGACGAAAAAAAAGAAGAAATAATATTGACCCTTCCAGTATTCCAAATCATACTCTAAAAATGAAAAGAGAAAGAGACATATATATATGTGGGATATATCTCTCTATATTGAATTGCGGATATATCAATGATAGAATCATTTCTGATTGAAACAAAGACGATTCATACAATAGAGATGGAACGAGAGGGGATATCCAAAAAAAGAAAATAGGAGTATACACTTTTGCATATAGGAATCATTATATAATGAATTCAACGGTTCTAAGATAAATGAAAGAATTGGGTGGAATTACAATTGGATCCTTGTCTAAAAAGGGGATATGGCGAAATTGGTAGACGCTACGGACTTGATTGGATTGAGCCTTAGTATGGAAACCTGCTAAGTGGGAACTTCCAAATTCAGAGAAACCCTGGAACTAAAAATGGGCAATCCTGAGCCAAATCTTTCTTTTTTGAAAGGGTTTTCAAAACTATAATAAAAAAGGATAGGTGCAGAGACTCAATGGAAGCTGTTCTAACGAATGGAGTTGACTACGTTGCGTTGGTAACTAGAATCCTTCTATCGGAATTAAAGAAAGGATGACTTATATATCTAATACATACGTATACATACTGGCATATTAAACGATTAATCACGACCCCAATCCATTATATATATGCAAAATGCAGAGTTATTGTGGATCTATTCCATTCGAAGTTGAAGGAAGAATTGAATATTTAGTGATCAAATCATTCAGTCCAGAGTTTGATAGACTTTTTTTTAATGATTAATCGGGCGAGAATAAAGAGAGAGTCCCGTTCTACATGTCAATACCGACAACAATGAAATTTATAGTAAGAGGAAAATCCGTCGACTTTAGAAATCATGAGGGTTCAAGTCCCTCTATCCCCAGTAAAAAGCCCATTTTACTTCTTAACTATTTATCCTCTTATCCTCCTTTTTTTTTCATAAGCGGTTCAAAGAAAATGCAATATTTTTCTCATGCATTCTATTCTTTCACAAATGGATCCGAACAGAAATCTTTTGATCTTATACCATTTAGTTTGAATAAATATGATACCCGTACAAATGAACATATATGTATGGTCGAGGACTTCCCATTATTGAATCATTCACCGTCCATATTATTTTCCTTGCATTCACAAAGAAAGTCTTCTTTTTGAAAATCAAAAAAATTCTGGGACGAGGTAAAAAATTTGAATACTTTTTTTGAGTGTATTTCATTTACATAGATACAAGTATTCTACGAGGATGATGCGCGGGAAATGGTCGGGATAGCTCAGTTGGTAGAGCAGAGGACTGAAAATCCTCGTGTCACCAGTTCAAATCTGGTTCCTGACACGTAAATAATGTATTGAAAAGATATTCTCTTCAAATTAATTGAGGCAGATCAGGATACATATTAATGGTCTAGAGCGCAATACATATTTTTTTCTCTAGATGTATAGATATCTCTATTTTTAGAGATGGGTAAAAAAGAAATGTATGTATGGTAAAGAACAAAATGAGATTATGCCCCTTTTCCTTG